GAAAGAGATCTTTTCGATCTTTTTCCTAAAACCCCCTTTCGTCCACTTAATATCATATCTCCCCTCAATGAATATTCAATTTCTATCCCATTATTCAATATGAAAAATAATAAAATAAAAAGGGCGAAAGGATTCCCGTTTCAGTTGATTTTATTCAACGATTAACCAAATGAAAATAGTAATATAATAAATAACAAATTGGATGAACTTAGATCAATCTAATAATGATATTTCTATGCAATGATTTGGACTAAACAATTTGTCCATTTCGATTGGATCCGGTGGAATAATACTAAAGAAGGGGGAAGAGGGAAAAGAGTTTACAAAAAACGGAATTCATAAAAAATGGGTTGAGGGTAGGTATATGTAATTGAATGGCTATAAATAAGTTAACTCCTGTAGATGTTTTGATAATTGATTCTCGAATCCGATTGAATCTAAGATTAAGATGAATGGTTGGTTTACGTTATAGAAGAAAGACATGTATATGTGATATTAGATATTGACTGGTTATATATGAACTAAAGATATATTGCATTTGCCCTACTTCTATGAATTTAGATGGGGGTTGCAATAGAAGTCCTTCCTTTTCTGTCTCTTTGTGACTGTGAATTGAATGAATAAACAGATGAAATTAAGAAAAACATGGAAGAATTCAATTCACAGTTCGAAACCAAGAAATGGAAGAAGGGAGGTTGTATGGATTCACAAAGACTTTGTGGATAGAAACTAAAAAAGAGAGATTGAAGTAGTTCGGACGATTCAATAATACTATTACTTCAACTCGAAGTTCGTAGTTACTTCGACTGGATAAATCCTAGTGACAGAATAATTCAGTCATAATTCGTTGCTTGATTGTATCATTAACCATTTCTTTTTTTGGTACGAGGGAACTTATCATGAATCCACTGATTTCTGCCGCTTCCGTTATTGCTGCTGGATTGGCCGTAGGGCTTGCTTCTATTGGACCGGGGGTTGGTCAAGGAACTGCTGCGGGTCAAGCTGTAGAGGGTATCGCGAGACAGCCTGAAGCAGAGGGAAAAATACGAGGTACTCTATTGCTTAGTCTAGCTTTTATGGAAGCTTTAACAATTTATGGACTGGTTGTAGCATTAGCACTTTTGTTTGCGAATCCTTTTGTTTAATCTGTTTAATCTTAGTTAGAAATAGAAAAAATACATATTTTATTGCCTTGTACTTGTCGTTTGTTTTTTCGAATTCTAGCAAGATTTCACCCCTACAATTACTTATTCATTGACAAAATAACCTACGGGAAGGGCTGATTTGCGGATGAAAAATTGGTATACCGACTCGCTTTCATCCTTCCCGCTCGGAGTCCAAGGGAAATTAAGTATTGCAACAGGGGGGTAGTTCACATAACTCGAATACTTTTTTAAATAGGAAAAAGTAAAATAAAAGAATAAATAAAAAAGAGGAGCGAAGTGATAAAAAAAGAACTCTATTCGATTTTTTAGTCTATCTATAAGAGGAGATCGTATGAAAAATGTAACCGATTCTTTCGTTTCTTTGGGCCACTGGCCATCCGCCGGGAGTCTCGGGTTTAATACCGATATTTTATCAACAAATCTAATAAATCTAAGTGTAGTGCTTGGTGTATTGATCTTTTTTGGAAAGGGAGTGTGTGCGAGTTGTTTATTTCAAGAATAGGCTGGATCCAACCAGCTGTACTTTTTTTCATTATAACTAGGAAAGAAAAGAAAGGTACATGATCTCGCGAATTACTTCGGAATAAATTAAGAAATTCTATGTAAGAACCATAGCATTTCGCGATTCATTGGTAAAACCTCCTTTGATTCTCTATCAACCAATAATGTAGGACCATTAACATGGTTAAAGCAAACTGTTTGAAGTTTAGATGCAGCATGGTACTCTTTCTACCACTATGTTAATATAGAGATGGTTCCAAATGAATATTTTATCGATAGAGAACACTCCTATCGATAAAATGATTTGAGCACTTATTGTAAAAATGGGCATTTCGCCCCCTTTATCCAATGCTGAATCGACGACCTATGTGTTATGTATAAATAAAAAGCAGTTTTTGGATTTGAAGAAAAGAAAAAAAAAAAAAAAAACAAACAACTTTACTGACAATTACATATTTTTTTTGTCAGAAGAATCCTCTGAATATTTTGATCTGGCATTAGTTTTAGATATTTTTTTGAATATGAACAAAGAAGAGAGGATAGGCTCATCATTACATTTATACAAAGATATGAGATTTTATTCTAAGTAATTGGGCGTGAGAGCCAAATGAATCGAAAGATTCATATTTGGTTCGGGAAGGGATTATGGAAGCTTTGAAATGAATGGAAAGATAATCTACTTTCATTAACCGATTTATTAGATAATCGAAAACAGAGGATCTTGAATACTATTCGAAATTCAGAAGAACTCCGTAGAGGGGCCATTGAACAGTTGGAAAAAGCCCGGGCTCGCTTACGGAAAGTAGAAATGGAAGCAGATCAGTTTCGAGTGA